GCTAGCGTAGCTTACTTAAAGCATAACACTGAAGATGTTAAGACGAGCCCTAGAAAGCTCCGCAAGCACAAAGGCTTGGTCCTGACTTTACTATCAGCTCTAGCCAAACTTACACATGCAAGTATCCGCACCCCCGTGAGAATGCCCCAACAGTTCCCTGCCCGGGAACAAGGAGCTGGTATCAGGCACACCCCATTTAAGCCCACGACACCTTGCTTAGCCACACCCTCAAGGGAATTCAGCAGTGATAGACATTAAGCTATAAGTGAAAACTTGACTTAGTCAAGGCAAAGAGGGCCGGTAAAACTCGTGCCAGCCACCGCGGTTATACGAGAGGCCCAAGTTGATAGACTCCGGCGTAAAGCGTGGTTAAGACAAATTTTAAACTAAAGCCGAACGCCCTCAGAGCTGTTATACGCTCCCGAGGGTAAGAAGCCCAATCACGAAAGTGGCTTTATACCAACTGAACCCACGAAAGCTATGACACAAACTGGGATTAGATACCCCACTGTGCTTAGCCATAAACATTGATAGTATACTACAACTACCATCCGCCCGGGAACTACGAGCACTAGCTTAAAACCCAAAGGACTTGGCGGTGCTTTAGATCCACCTAGAGGAGCCTGTTCTAGAACCGATAACCCCCGTTCAACCTCACCCTTCCTTGTCCTCCCCGCCTATATACCGCCGTCGTCAGCTTACCCTGTGAAGGCCTAATAGTAAGCAAAATTGGCATGGCCCAAAACGTCAGGTCGACGTGTAGCGTATGGAGGGGGAAGAAATGGGCTACATTCACTAAGACAGTGAACACGAACGATGTACTGAAACGTATGTCCGAAGGAGGATTTAGCAGTAAGCAGAAAATAGAGCGTTCTGCTGAAATTGGCCCTGAAGCGCGCACACACCGCCCGTCACTCTCCCCGAGCATAGCAGTTACCTGTAACTAAAACCTCAAGATATTGTAAAGGGGAGGCAAGTCGTAACATGGTAAGTGTACCGGAAGGTGCACTTGGAAAAATCAAAGTGTAGCTAAGCCAGCAAAGCGTCTCCCTTACACTGAGAAGTCATCCGTGCAATTCGGATCACCTTGATGCCCACCAGCTAGCCCCCAGACCAAAAACAACCCATCAATATTTATACCCCCAAACACACGAATACTTACGTTAAACAAACCATTTTTCCCCCCTAGTATGGGCGACAGAAAAGGGACTACGATGGAGCGATAGAGAAAGTACCGCAAGGGAACGCTGAAAGAGCAAATGAAATAACCCAGTGAAGCCTTAAAAAGCAGAGATTCAACCTCGTACCTTTTGCATCATGATTTAGTTAGTAATAATCAAGCAAAGAGTTCTTTAGTTTGACCCCCCGAAACTAGGTGAGCTACTCCAAGACAGCCTGTTAGTAGGGCAAACCCGTCCCTGTTGCAAAAGGGTGGGAAGAGCTTTGAGTAGAGGTGACAGACCTATCGAACCTAGTTATAGCTGGTTGCCTGAGAATTGGATAGAAGTTCAGCCTCCCGGTTTCTCTAGTCACCTTCGTCCAACCCACTCAGACACCTAAAGAAAACCCGCGAGAGTTAGTCAAAGGGGGAACAGCCCCTTTGAAACAAGACACAACTTTACCAGGAGGGTAAAGATCATAATAAACTAAAGGTAAAATGTTCTGGTGGGCCTAAAAGCAGCCACCCCAACAGAAAGCGTTAAAGCTCGGACATACCACACACCCTCTAATCCTGACAATTAAATCCTAGCCCCCTAATCCTACCAGGCCGCCCCATGCAAACATGGGAGTGACCATGCTAATATGAGTAATAAGAGAGGCCCCGCCTCTCTCCTTGCACACGTGTAAATCGAAATGGACCCGCCACCGAATCTTAACGGCCCCAAACAAAGAGGGAATTGAACAGCAAACCAAACAACCAGAAAACCACCCATACAACGACCGTTAACCCCACACTGGTGTGCACCCAAGGAAAGACTAAAAGAAAAAGAAGGAACTCGGCAAACACAAAGCCTCGCCTGTTTACCAAAAACATCGCCTCTTGCAAAACTGAGGAATAAGAGGTCCCGCCTGCCCTGTGACTATATGTTTAACGGCCGCGGTATTTTGACCGTGCAAAGGTAGCGCAATCACTTGTCTTTTAAATGGAGACCCGTATGAATGGCATAACGAGGGCTTAACTGTCTCCTTTTTCAAGTCAATGAAATTGATCTCCCCGTGCAGAAGCGGGGATAAAACCATAAGACGAGAAGACCCTATGGAGCTTTAGACACCAAGGCAGATCATGTTAAGCACCCCAAATTAAAGGGCCAAACCAGAGGAGCCCTGCCCTAATGTCTTTGGTTGGGGCGACCGTGGGGAAACAAAAAACCCCCATGTGGAATGGGAAAACCCTTTCCTAAAACTAAGAGCCCCCGCTCTAATAAACAGAATTTCTGACCAATCAGATCCGGCAACGCCGATCAACGGACCGAGTTACCCTAGGGATAACAGCGCAATCCTCTTTTAGAGCCCATATCGACAAGAGGGTTTACGACCTCGGATGTGGATCAGGACATCCCAATGGTGCAGCCGCTATTAAGGGTTCGTTTGTTCAACGATTAAAGTCCTACGTGATCTGAGTTCAGACCGGAGTAATCCAGGTCAGTTTCTATCTATGATATGATCTTTTCTAGTACGAAAGGACCGAAAAGAAGAGGCCCATATCCAAGATACGCCTCACCCCTACCTAATGAAAACAACTAAAATAGCCAAAAGGGCATATCCCATCCCCGCCTGAGAAAACGGCATGTTAAGGTGGCAGAGCCCGGTAACTGCAAAAGACCTAAGCCCTTTCCACAGAGGTTCAAGTCCTCTCCCTAACTATGATCTCAACACTCATCACCCATATTATTAACCCCCTAGCCTTCATCGTGCCCGTCTTACTAGCCGTTGCCTTCCTAACCCTACTCGAACGCAAAGTGCTTGGCTATATACAACTACGAAAAGGCCCCAACATTGTTGGCCCTTACGGCCTCCTACAGCCCATCGCCGACGGAGTAAAACTTTTCATTAAAGAACCAGTACGCCCTTCCACTTCCTCTCCCGTCCTATTTTTATTAACCCCCATACTAGCACTAACCCTTGCTCTTACACTCTGAGCCCCAATACCTTTCCCTTACCCTGTAGTTGACTTAAATCTTGGCATTCTATTTATCCTAGCCCTTTCCAGCCTTGCAGTCTATTCGATCCTCGGATCAGGCTGAGCCTCAAATTCAAAATATGCCCTAATCGGGGCCTTACGAGCCGTAGCCCAAACCATTTCATATGAAGTTAGCCTCGGACTCATTCTCTTAAACGCTATTATCTTTACAGGAGGCTTCACATTACAAACCTTTAATATTGCCCAAGAAAGCATCTGACTAATCTTACCAGCTTGACCCCTAGCTGCAATATGATACATCTCAACCTTAGCAGAAACTAACCGTGCCCCCTTCGACTTAACTGAAGGCGAATCCGAACTAGTTTCAGGCTTCAACGTAGAATACGCAGGAGGCCCTTTCGCCCTATTCTTTCTAGCAGAATACGCCAATATTTTACTTATAAACACACTCTCCGCAACACTATTTCTAGGAGCCTCCCACATCCCCACCTTTCCAGAACTTACCGCTATAAACCTTATAATCAAAGCAGCCCTCCTCTCAGTTGTCTTCCTATGAGTTCGAGCCTCCTACCCTCGATTCCGATATGACCAACTCATACACCTTATTTGAAAAAACTTTCTTCCACTGACACTGGCCCTAGTCATCTGACACCTGGCCCTCCCCATTGCATTCGCAGGGCTACCCCCACACCTATAAACCAGGAGCTGTGCCTGAAGTAAAGGGCCACTTTGATAGAGTGAATTATGGGGGTTAAAGTCCCCCCAACTCCTTAGAAAGAAGGGGTTCGAACCCTACCCGGAGAGATCAAAACTCTCAGTGCTTCCACTACACCACTTCCTAGTAAAGTCAGCTAACTAAGCTCTTGGGCCCATACCCCAAACATGTAGGTTAAATTCCTTCCTTTACTAATGAACCCCTACCTCTTAGCCACTTTGCTATTTGGACTCGGCCTAGGAACCACAATTACATTCACAAGCTCCCACTGACTCCTTGCTTGAATAGGACTTGAGATTAATACCCTCGCCATCATTCCCCTTATGGTACAACACCACCACCCCCGAGCTGTTGAAGCAACCACTAAATATTTTTTAGTCCAAGCCACCGCAGCAGCTATATTACTATTTGCAAGCATAACCAACGCCTGACTCACAGGACAATGAGACATCCAACAAATATCACACCCTCTCCCTATCACAATAATTACCCTTGCTCTTGCACTAAAAACAGGCCTCGCCCCAGTCCATGCTTGACTGCCAGAAGTCCTTCAAGGACTCGATCTTACTACCGGCCTCCTTCTGTCTACCTGACAAAAACTGGCTCCCTTTGCCCTACTCCTGCAAATTCAACCCACCAACTCAACACTCCTTATTTTATTAGGCTTATCATCCACCCTTGTAGGAGGATGAGGAGGCTTAAACCAAACCCAACTGCGTAAAATCCTCGCCTATTCCTCAATTGCACACCTCGGCTGAATGATCCTAATTCTGCAATTTTCTCCCTCTCTCACTCTCTTAACCCTCCTAATATACTTTATAATGACAAGTTCAACCTTCCTCACATTTAAACTAAATAACTCAACCAACATCAACACACTTGCCACTTCGTGGGCAAAAGCCCCCGTAATCACCACCCTCGCCCCCCTCATCCTCCTCTCCCTAGGAGGACTGCCCCCACTTACCGGCTTCGTACCCAAATGACTAATCCTCCAAGAACTAACAAAACAAGACCTCGCACCCACTGCCACCCTAGTGGCCCTAACCGCCCTACTAGGTTTATACTTCTACCTCCGACTCTCGTACGCAATGACACTTACTATGTCCCCCAACAACCTAGCCGGAACCACCCCATGACGCCTCCGCCCCTCGCAATTCACAATACCTATTGCCCTTTCAACCATAACCACCCTATCACTACTACCCCTAACCCCAGCCATAATTGCACTGCTCACCCAGTAAGAGACTTAGGATAGCACAAGACCAAGAGCCTTCAAAGCCCTAAGCGGGAGTGAAAATCTCCCAGTCCCTGATAAGACCTGCGGGACACTACCCCACATCTCCTGCATGCAAAACAGACACTTTAATTAAGATAAGGCCTTCCTAGACAGGCAGGCCTCGATCCTACAAACTCTTAGTTAACAGCTAAGCGCTCAAACCAGCGAGCATCCGTCTAAACCCTTTCCCCCGCCTATCCAGGCGGGCCAAGGCGGGGGAAAGCCCCGGCAGGAACTACCCTGCTACTTCAGATTTGCAATCTAATATGTTAACACCTCAGAGCTTGGTAAGAAGAGGACTCAAACCTCTGTCTATGGGGCTACAATCCACCGCTTAAAACTCAGCCATCCTACCTGTGGCAATCACACGTTGATTTTACTCGACTAATCACAAAGACATCGGCACCCTCTATCTAGTATTTGGTGCCCGAGCCGGCATAGTAGGCACGGCCCTAAGCTTACTCATCCGAGCAGAACTAAGCCAACCAGGCGCTTTCCTCGGAGACGACCAGATCTATAATGTAATTGTTACAGCACATGCCTTCGTAATAATCTTCTTTATAGTAATGCCAATTATGATTGGAGGTTTTGGAAACTGACTCATCCCCCTCATGATTGGTGCGCCAGACATGGCATTTCCTCGAATAAATAACATGAGCTTTTGACTGCTCCCACCCTCTTTCTTGCTACTGCTGGCCTCTTCCGGAGTAGAAGCTGGAGCAGGCACCGGATGAACCGTTTATCCGCCTCTCGCAGGTAATTTAGCCCATGCAGGAGCGTCTGTTGATTTAACAATCTTCTCTCTACACTTAGCAGGTATTTCCTCAATCCTCGGGGCAATCAACTTTATTACAACTATTATTAACATGAAACCCCCTGCCATTTCCCAATATCAAACCCCACTATTTGTGTGAGCAGTCCTAATTACTGCTGTTCTACTTCTCCTTTCCCTCCCCGTTCTCGCTGCTGGCATCACCATGCTCCTAACAGACCGAAACCTAAATACCACCTTTTTTGACCCTGCAGGAGGAGGAGACCCCATCCTTTACCAACACCTCTTCTGATTTTTCGGACATCCGGAAGTCTATATCCTGATTCTTCCAGGGTTTGGTATAATTTCACACATCGTTGCTTACTACTCTGGTAAAAAAGAACCCTTCGGCTATATAGGCATGGTCTGAGCTATGATGGCAATTGGCCTTCTAGGATTTATTGTTTGAGCCCACCATATGTTCACAGTTGGAATGGATGTTGACACACGCGCCTACTTTACATCCGCCACTATAATTATTGCAATCCCCACAGGTGTAAAAGTCTTTAGCTGACTTGCAACCCTTCATGGAGGAGCAATCAAATGAGAAACCCCTCTTCTCTGAGCCCTCGGCTTCATTTTCCTTTTCACAGTAGGGGGTCTAACGGGCATTGTCCTAGCCAACTCCTCTCTAGATATCGTCCTACATGACACATGCTACGTAGTAGCACATTTCCATTACGTTCTCTCGATAGGAGCCGTATTTGCCATCGTTGCAGCCTTTGTACATTGATTCCCCCTATTTACAGGCTACACCCTCCACAGCACTTGAACAAAAATCCACTTCGGAATTATGTTTATTGGGGTAAACCTTACCTTTTTCCCTCAACACTTCCTAGGGCTAGCCGGAATGCCCCGACGGTATTCAGACTACCCAGATGCCTACACACTATGAAATACAGTTTCCTCTATTGGGTCACTAATTTCGCTGGTAGCAGTAATTATGTTCTTATTATTTATTTGAGAAGCATTTGCTGCCAAACGTGAAGTTCTGTCCGTAGAACTAACCACAACTAATGTGGAATGACTGCATGGCTGCCCTTCCCCTTACCATACATTCGAGGAACCTGCATTCGTCCAAATTCAATCAAACTAACGAGAAAGGGAGGAGTCGAACCCCCATGTATTGGTTTCAAGCCAATCACATAACCGCTCTGTCACTTTCTTCATAAGACACTAGTAAAATAAGTTATTACACTGCTTTGTCAAGGCAGAATAGTGGGTTAAACCCCCGCGTGTCTTGCAATTAATGGCACATCCCTCACAACTAGGCTTTCAAGATGCAGCTTCACCTGTTATAGAAGAACTTCTTCATTTCCACGACCACGCCTTAATAATCGTCTTCTTAATTAGTACACTAGTACTTTACATTATTGTGGCTATAGTTACCACTAAACTTACCAATAAATTTATTCTAGACTCCCAAGAAATCGAAATTATCTGAACTGTCCTTCCTGCAGTTATCTTAATCCTAATTGCCCTCCCATCCCTCCGCATCCTATACCTTATAGATGAAATCAATGACCCCCATCTCACAGTTAAAGCCATAGGCCACCAATGATACTGAAGCTACGAATACACAGACTACGAAGCCCTTGGCTTCGACTCCTATATGATCCCTACACAAGACTTAGCCCCTGGTCAATTTCGCCTTCTAGAGGCAGACCACCGCATGGTAGTTCCAGTGGAATCCCCCATTCGTATACTAGTCTCCGCCGAAGACGTACTACACTCTTGAGCAGTCCCCGCCCTAGGTGTAAAAATAGACGCAATTCCCGGCCGCCTAAATCAAACAGCCTTCATCTCCTCCCGTCCAGGTGTTTACTACGGACAATGTTCTGAAATCTGCGGAGCAAACCACAGCTTTATGCCCATCGTAGTTGAAGCAGTTCCTCTAGGATACTTTGAAAGCTGATCATCCCTAATACTTGAAGACGCCTCGCTAAGAAGCTAAACAGGGTATAGCGTTAGCCTTTTAAGCTAAAGACTGGTGACTCCCAACCACCCCTAGCGATCATTATGCCTCAGCTCAACCCCGCTCCCTGATTTACTATTCTTATCTTCTCCTGAATAATCTTTTTAATTGTTATCCCACCAAAAGTTATAGCCCACACTTTCCCATACGAACCCACACCTCAAAGCGCGGAAAAACCCAAAACAGACTCTTGAAACTGACCATGACACTAAGCTTTTTTGACCAGTTTATGAGCCCCGTTTTCCTGGGCATTCCCCTGATTGCCCTTGCATTAACCCTTCCGTGAATCCTTTTCCCCACCCCCACATCCCGATGGTTAAATAACCGCTTACTCGCCCTACAAAGCTGATTCATTAACCGGTTTACACAACAACTTCTTCTACCCCTGAGCTTAGGAGGCCATAAATGAGCCATCTTATTGACCTCTTTAATACTATTTCTTATTTCCCTTAACATGCTTGGCCTTCTCCCATATACCTTCACCCCCACAACACAGCTATCCCTCAACATAGGCCTTGCAGTACCACTCTGACTGGCAACAGTACTCATCGGCCTCCGAAACCAGCCAACTATTGCCCTCGGACACCTCCTTCCAGAAGGTACTCCCACCCCACTAATCCCCGTGCTAATTATTATCGAAACAATTAGCCTTTTCATCCGTCCTCTTGCGTTAGGCGTACGACTAACAGCTAACCTCACAGCCGGCCACCTCCTTATTCAACTAATTGCCACCGCTGCCTTCGTCCTCATACCTTTAATACCAACCGTTGCAATCCTCACAGGAACACTACTATTCCTTCTAACCCTGTTAGAAGTGGCCGTAGCCATAATTCAAGCCTACGTATTTGTGCTCCTCCTCAGCCTATACCTCCAAGAAAACGTCTAATGGCCCACCAAGCACACGCATACCACATAGTTGACCCCAGCCCCTGACCCCTAACAGGTGCAGTTGCAGCACTGCTAATAACATCAGGCCTTGCAATCTGATTTCACTTCCACTCCACCACCCTTATAGTCCTCGGAACAGCATTACTCCTTCTTACAATGTACCAATGATGACGAGATATCGTACGAGAAGGCACTTTCCAAGGACACCATACACCCCCTGTCCAAAAAGGCCTTCGATATGGCATAATCCTCTTTATCACATCAGAAGTCTTTTTCTTTCTAGGCTTTTTCTGAGCCTTCTACCACTCAAGCCTGGCACCTACTCCAGAACTAGGAGGTTGCTGACCCCCTGCTGGTATTACCACTCTAGACCCATTCGAAGTCCCCCTACTCAACACCGCCGTCCTACTTGCCTCAGGAGTTACAGTCACCTGAGCCCACCATAGTATTATAGAGGGTGAACGTAAACAAGCAATCCAATCCTTGACACTCACAATTCTCCTTGGCTTCTACTTCACTTTCCTCCAAGCCATAGAATATTATGAAGCCCCCTTTACAATCGCCGATGGAGTCTACGGCTCTACTTTCTTCGTAGCAACCGGATTCCACGGACTACATGTTATTATTGGCTCCACATTCCTAGCCATCTGCCTACTCCGACAAGTCCAATACCACTTTACATCTGAACATCACTTTGGATTCGAAGCAGCTGCATGATATTGACACTTCGTAGACGTCGTCTGATTATTCTTATACATCTCCATCTACTGATGAGGCTCATAATCTTTCTAGTAACAAAATAAGTATAAGTGACTTCCAATCACCCGGTCTTGGTTAAAATCCAAGGAAAGATAATGAACCTAGTTACAACAATCATTACCATTGCCATCGCACTCTCCACTATCCTGGCAATTGTCTCATTTTGACTGCCCCAAATAAGCCCAGACCACGAAAAGCTCTCTCCATACGAATGCGGCTTCGACCCCCTAGGTACAGCCCGACTGCCCTTCTCCCTCCGCTTTTTCCTCGTCGCCATTCTTTTCCTCCTCTTTGACCTAGAAATTGCCCTTCTTTTACCCCTTCCATGAGGAGACCAACTTTCATCCCCACTTACTACATTCCTCTGAGCCACAACAGTCTTAGCCCTCCTTACACTAGGCCTAATCTACGAATGACTCCAAGGCGGACTAGAGTGAGCCGAATAGGCAGTTAGTCTAAGAAAAACATTTGATTTCGGCTCAAAAACTTGTGGTTAAAGTCCATAATTGCCTGATGACCCCCGTCCACTTTGCCTTCTCATCAACCTTTCTACTAGGGTTGACAGGCCTCGCATTCCATCGAACCCATCTTCTCTCTGCCCTCTTATGCTTAGAAGGCATAATACTTTCTTTGTTTATTGCACTGTCCCTCTGAACCCTCCAACTTGATTCCACCAGCTTCTCAACCTCCCCTATACTCTTACTCGCATTTTCAGCTTGCGAAGCAAGTGCAGGACTTGCACTGCTAGTAGCCACCGCCCGAACCCACGGCTCCGACCGTCTCCAAAACCTAAACCTCCTACAATGCTAAAAGTTCTTATCCCAACCCTCATGCTCATTCCAACCACATGACTGGCACCCTCCAAATGACTGTGACCTACAACCCTGCTTCACAGCCTATTAGTGGCCCTTATTAGCCTTACCTGACTGAAAAACCTTTCAGAAACCGGCTGATCCTGCCTCAACCTTTATATAGCTACAGACCCACTTTCAACCCCCCTCCTAGTTCTTACTTGCTGACTACTACCTCTAATGATTCTTGCAAGCCAAAACCACACAGCCCTTGAACCCATTAATCGTCAACGAATATATATTACACTTCTAACATCCCTACAACTCTTCCTAATCATAGCCTTTAGTGCCACCGAAATCATCATGTTCTACATCATGTTTGAAACTACCCTCATTCCCACCCTAATCCTCATCACCCGCTGAGGAAACCAGACAGAACGCCTCAACGCCGGCACTTACTTTCTTTTCTACACACTAGCAGGGTCCCTGCCCCTCCTAGTCGCCCTCCTACTCCTTCAAAATACCACAGGAACCCTCTCCTTACTAACCATTCAATATTCCAACCCCCTCCTGCTTACAACCTATGCAGACAAATTATGATGAGCTGGCTGCCTATTAGCCTTTCTAGTAAAAATACCCCTATATGGTGCTCACCTTTGACTTCCCAAAGCCCATGTTGAGGCCCCAGTGGCAGGCTCTATAATTCTTGCCGCAGTCCTCCTGAAACTAGGAGGATACGGTATAATACGAATAATAACCATACTAGAGCCCCTTACCAAAGAGCTAAGCTACCCCTTTATCGTTTTTGCCCTCTGAGGCGTAATCATAACAGGCTCAATCTGCCTACGCCAAACAGACCTAAAATCCCTAATTGCATACTCCTCAGTAAGCCACATGGGTCTCGTAGTAGGAGGAATCCTTATTCAAACACCATGAGGATTCACTGGAGCCCTAATCCTTATAATCGCACATGGCCTAACCTCCTCCGCCCTATTCTGCCTAGCAAACACTAATTATGAACGAACACATAGCCGAACACTAGTCCTAGCCCGAGGCCTACAAATAGCCCTTCCCCTAATAACAACATGATGATTCATTGCCAGTCTCGCTAACCTGGCCCTACCCCCACTCCCCAACCTGATAGGAGAACTAATAATTATCTCCTCCCTATTCAACTGATCCTGATGAACTCTACTATTGACAGGTGCCGGCACCCTTATTACCGCAGGCTACTCTCTCTACATATTCCTAATAACCCAACGAGGACCGCTCCCAGCACATATTATTGCACTAGACCCCTCACACTCTCGAGAGCACCTCCTCATAGCCCTCCACCTCCTCCCCTTACTACTACTAATTCTCAAACCCGAATTAATTTGAGGCTGAACAGCTTGTAGATATAGTTTAACAAAAACATTAGATTGTGATTCTAAAAATAAGGGTTAAACTCCCCTTATCCACCGAGAGAGGCTCGCTAGCAACGAAAACTGCTAATTTTCGCCACCTTGGTTGAACCCCAGGGCTCACTCGAGCCGCTTCTAAAGGATAACAGCTCATCCGTTGGTCTTAGGAACCAAAAACTCTTGGTGCAAATCCAAGTAGCAGCTATGCAACCTACGTCACTTATAATAACCTCGAGCTTAATCATTATTTTCACGCTCCTCGCATACCCCGTTCTCACAACGCTCACGCCCCAACCCCAACCATCAAACTGAGCATTGATCCAAGTAAAGACCGCAGTAAAGCTAGCTTTCTTTGTTAGCCTCCTTCCACTATTCCTATTTCTAAACGAAGGAGCAGAAATAATTATTACCAGCTGAAACTGAATAAATACCCTAACCTTTGACGTGAATATCAGCTTCAAATTCGACCACTACTCTATTATTTTCACCCCTATTGCCCTCTACGTGACTTGATCCATTCTAGAATTTGCATCCTGATACATGCATGCAGACCCTTACATAAACCGCTTTTTTAAATACCTTCTTGTCTTCCTCATTGCTATAATTATTCTAGTAACAGCAAACAACATATTTCAACTTTTTATTGGATGGGAAGGCGTAGGCATTATATCCTTCCTCCTAATTGGCTGATGATATGGCCGAGCAGATGCAAATACCGCTGCTCTCCAGGCAGTAATTTATAACCGGGTTGGAGATATCGGCTTAATCTTTGCCATAGCATGAATAGCAATAAACCTTAACTCATGAGAAATACAACAGATGTTCGCAGCCGCAAAAAACTTTGACCTTACCTTCCCGCTTCTAGGGCTAATTATTGCTGCCACTGGTAAATCAGCCCAATTCGGCCTACACCCCTGACTTCCCTCTGCCATGGAGGGCCCTACACCGGTCTCTGCCCTACTGCATTCAAGCACCATGGTTGTTGCAGGCATTTTCCTCCTAGTTCGTATGAGCCCCCTTTTAGAAAATAACCAAACAGCCCTCACCATCTGCCTATGCCTTGGCGCCCTCACAACCCTCTTCACCGCCACTTGTGCCCTCACCCAAAACGACATCAAAAAAATTGTTGCATTCTCAACATCCAGCCAACTAGGCCTTATAATAGTAACCATCGGACTAAACCAACCTCAACTTGCCTTCCTACACATTTGCACCCATGCTTTCTTCAAAGCAATGCTTTTCCTCTGCTCTGGCTCTATTATTCACAGCCTAAATGATGAACAAGACATTCGAAAAATAGGAGGAATACATCACCTTACCCCCTTCACATCTTCCTGCCTCACTGTTGGCAGCTTAGCCCTTACAGGCACCCCCTTCCTAGCAGGCTTTTTCTCTAAAGATGCCATTATTGAAGCACTAAACACATCCCACCTAAACGCCTGAGCCCTTGCCCTAACCCTCTTAGCCACCTCCTTCACAGCCATCTACAGCCTACGAGTTGTTTTCTTTGTGTCAATAGGCCACCCCCGATTTAACCCTCTTTCCCCTATCAACGAAAACAACCCAGCCGTAATTAACCCAATCAAACGACTGGCCTGAGGCAGTATTGTCGCCGGCCTATTAATTACCTCTAACATCACCCTATCAAAAACACCCGTGATATCTATACCTCCTCTATTAAAACTAGCTGCCCTAACTGTAACAATTTTAGGACTTCTCATTGCCCTCGAACTAGCATCACTAACAAGCAAACAATACAAAGCCACCCCACAACTTGCCACCCATCACTTCTCCAATATACTAGGCTTTTTCCCAGCAATTATCCACCGCCTCACCCCTAAGCTAAACTTGACCTTAGGCCAAGCAATTGCCAGCCAAATGATTGACCAAACCTGACTAGAAAAAACAGGTCCCAAAGCAATTGCTTCTTCCAACCTGCCTCTAATTACAACAACAAGCAGTGCTCAACAAGGCATAATCAAAACATACCTCGCCTTATTCCTCATCACACTGGCCCTCTCAACTCTAATATTTATTTACTAAACTGCCCGAAGTGTTCCCCGACTTAGACCTCGCGTCAATTCTAATACCACAAATAAAGTCAACAAGAGCACCCATGCACCAATGACCAACATCCCCCCTCCAAACGAATATATCCACGCAACACCCCCCGCATCTCCTCGAAACACAGAAAACTCACCAAGCTCATCTACCGGTACCCAAGAAGCCTCATATCATCCACTTCAAAATAGACCAGATACCAAAACTACAACTACCACATATACAACCATGTACGTTGCAACTGACCGACTCCCTCAACTCTCAGGATAAGGCTCAGCAGCAAGAGCTGCCGAATAAGCAAATACAACCAGCATTCCCCCCAAATAAATCAAAAACAACACTAAAGATAGAAAAGGGCCCCCATGTCCCACTAATACTCCACACCCCATGCCCGCCACCACCACTAACCCTAAGGCAGCAAAGTAAGGAGACGGGTTAGAAGCAACTGCTACTAGCCCTAAAATTAGACCAAATAAAAATAAAAATATAACAAAAGTCATAATTTCTGCCAGGATTTTAACCAGGACCAATGGCTTGAAAAACCACCGTTGTTATTTAACTACAGAAACCTTAATGACAAGCCTACGAAAAACCCACCCCCTCCTAAAAATCGCAAACGACGCACTCGTCGATCTCCCTGCTCCCTCTAACATTTCGGTCTGATGAAACTTCGGCTCCCTCCTCGGTCTCTGCTTGATTACCCAAATCCTTACAGGATTATTTCTAGCCATGCACTACACCTCAGACATCGCAACAGCCTTCTCATCCGTAGCACACATTTGCCGAGATGTAAATTACGGATGACTTATCCGAAATATTCATGCCAACGGTGCCTCCTTCTTCTTCATCTGCATCTACATGCATATCGCCCGAGGCCTCTATTACGGCTCATACCTTTACAAAGAAACCTGAAATGTAGGTGTAATTCTCCTCCTTTTAGTAATGATGACTGCCTTCGTAGGATACGTCCTCCCCTGAGGACAAATATCTTTTTGAGGGGCAACCGTCATCACCAACCTTCTTTCCGCCGTCCCCTATGTAGGTAACACCCTCGTCCAGTGAATCTGAGGGGGCTTCTCAGTAGACAACGCCACCCTCACCCGATTCTTTGCCTTCCACTTCCTCTTCCCCTTTGTTATTGCAGCCGCAACCTTCATCCATCTAATTTTCCTCCACGAAACCGGATCTAACAACCCCCTGGGCCTCAACTCAGATGCCGACAAAATCTCATTCCACCCATACTTCTCTTACAAAGACCTACTAGGATTTACAGCACTTCTAATTGCCCTCGCCTCATTAGCACTGTTTTCCCCTAACCTCCTAGGAGACCCCGACAACTTCACACCTGCCAACCCCTTAGTAACTCCCCCACACATCAAGCCTGAATGATATTTCTTATTTGCATATGCCATTCTACGCTCAATTCCCAACAAACTCGGAGGGGTCCTAGCCCTACTATCCTCCATTTTGGTACTGATAGTTGTCCCAATCCTCCACACATCAAAACAACGAAGCCTAACGTTCCGACCTCTAACACAATTCCTATTCTGAACCCTCGTTGCAGATGTTATTATCCTTACCTGAATTGGAGGCATACCTGTTGAACAACCCTTCACTATCATTGGACAAGTTGCATCTTTCTTGTATTTTTTCCTCTTCTTAGTCCTTGCCCCCCTGGCAGGCTGAATAGAAAATAAAGTCCTTCAATGACACTGCACTAGTAGCTCAGTTTCAGAGCGCCGGTCTTGTAAACCGGACGCCGGAGGTTAAAATCCTCCCTACTGCTCAAAGAAAGGAGATTCTAACTCCTACCCCTGACTCCCAAAGCTAGGATTCTAAACTAAACTACTCTTTGGACATATATGTATTTACCCCATATATCTATATCGAACATATATATTAATAGCATTCAAGTACATTAATGTATTATCAACATTAACAAATATTAACCATTTCATACACCAGCATGATAACTCATGAGTATACATAAACCACGATATTAATAATAACCATCCGAATGAAACATTGAGGCAGGCGAAATTTATCGACCTATAACGAAATAACTCATTAGTCTAGATATACCAAGATTCATAGATACTGTTATTCTTAATAGATCTTAATGCAATAAGAACCGACCATCAGTTGATTTCTTAATGCATACTCTTATTGATAGTGAGGGACAAAAATTGTAAATTAGCACTTGATGAACTATTCCTGGCATTTGGTTCCTATTTCAGGTCCATTAATTGATATTACTCCTCATACTTTCATTGACGCTGGCATAAGTTAATGGTGGCGAACATTCGACTCATTAACCCACCATGCGCAACGCTCACTTCCAGAGGGTGGCTGGTTCTCTTTTTTTTTCCCTTTTCAATAGGCATTTCACAGTGCATAAAACAACAGGTTAATTAAGGTAGAACATATTTCTTGCATGCAAAGGAAATGTTATCCATGTAACAAAACTTTGACGGAAGAAATTGCATTAATGATATCAAGAGCATAAGTTATAAGTATCAACTCCTAAAATCTCTAAGATGCCCCTGGGGTTTTTGCGCGTAAAACCCCCCTACCCCCCTAAACTCCTGAGATCACTAACACTCCTGAAAACCCCCGAAAACAGGAAAACCTCTAGTAGTTTATTTTAAAGCCCAAAATGTATCTATTTACATTATTGTAAATATGCGCAA